AAATCACGAGAATTAATATTCTTACTCTAATTTTTCATTGAGAGGTAAAGGATTAAATCCTTTTAAGAAATAAAGTTTTTGGTCGCAATATGCGCCGGGGACCCCTTAACTATGTAGGGTTAATGGAACGAATCACACTTTTACCACTAAACTATACCCGCTATGATGTGATTATTGTATATATAGAAACTTTTTGTCAAGTAAGAGAATCGGGTAGAATCAGAAAAGAATTTGAAAAGAATCAAAAAAAAAAAAAATTAGAGCGTTGGAGTATTCTATTTCTTCAGGGAATCTAGTGAGATTAGGAAAACAAGTATTTTTTTTTTTTGAATCCAATCAAAATCATTATCTTTTATGATATTTGACAAGATAGCCCCCGCCGCGAGCTAAGACGTGAAAAAAAAAAGGTAGTTTTTTTTTTCTTTCTATTTTATATTTTTCATATCATATAGCAATCCATATCAAAAATATGGATTGCTATATGATATTGATTGGTTAATTGCAATATTGAGTTAGAGATGTCTTTTTCGAGCCCTACTTTATCGAAATCGAAAACAAATTACAAGGATTACTCAGGCAAGTTTTCTATATTTATGATTTGATTATAGAATAAACCCTTTCTATTAAATTAAATCTTTTCTATTTTTAGTTCTTATTATCTATTTTTTAATAGATAGAAAATAAAATTTCTTATAATACTTTTTTATACAATACTTTACTTTCTATAGATATTCAAAAATCTAAAAAATAGACTTGAATATATAGTCAAGAATATAGACTAGACTATGATAGTCTATTTTATGATAATATAAAATAGGGTCTAAAAGGAATGGAATAAAACGAAAGGAATAAAGTAATAAAAAAAAAGGGTATATAGTATAAAAGGACTTTTTTAAACCCCATTAATGTAATGTAATATGGTAATTCTCTTTTTTTTTCGATTGGGAGAGATGGCTGAGTGGACTAAAGCGTCGGATTGCTAATCCGTTGTATGAGTTTTTCGTACCGAGGGTTCGAATCCCTCTCTTTCCGGTTCTGTTAATAACTTTTAACAACTTTTTCTATTTTAATTAAAGAAAATAAAATGTTAAGCAAATTAAATATTCAAAAATAAACCAAAGAATTTTGGTTTTATTTTATTCTTCACGTCCGGGATTACGTCCTGGATCATTAGATAAAAATCCAAAGATGAAGAGAGAAACAAAGGATATTACTACTGTGTAAACAGACAATTTAAGAGTAAGCATTCGACAATCTCCATGATCTTTATTTGGGTTGCAAAAAACAACTATTATTCCTACTATAGTAAACAAACAATCTAAAAGTAAGCATTAGATAATTTCCAAGATCTTTTTTTATATCACATATTCTATTTTCACACCACGAAACGAATTAGAATTTTTTCTCGAATAAATCATGAATTCTTCTAGGACAGTATAAAAAATCTTATCGAAAACTTACAGCAGCTTGCCAAACAAAAGCTAATAAAAAAAACAACAGAGGGATTATTGGCATAACATCTACTATTGGATTCAAAAAAGCGTATGCTTCCGGCAATTTTGTAAACAAAAAACTGTTTGAATAAAGGGCAGGATTAAGACAGATACAAATGAAACTCAAAATATTAAGCATATTAAACATCTTTTTCCTAAAGATAATTGTATTTGGATTTTTGAGATACAAATGAAACTCAAAATATTAAGCATAATAAACAACTTCAAATCAAAAATCCTTCAATAAAACTTGAAACTGATCCACCCAATCAAAAATCGTTGAATTCTCACTTAAAAAAAGAATAAAAGAAATCCTATTTTCATACAATATCTTAATTGAATTATATATTATGATCAAGACATTTTGCTTAATTCGAAATTTACATATATTAAAATCCAAACAACAAGCAAATCCAATTCAGAGATATTTGGCCGGTAATTGGCGAAGAACCCATATTAATACTAATATGACTACTTGATTTAATTAGTGTTAAATCGAAATGGAAATGGGGCGTCGCCAAGTGGTAAGGCAACGGGTTTTGGTCCCGCTATTCGAAGGTTCGAATCCTTCCGTCCCAAAGAAATATGCTTTTATATTATGATATATTCTATATTTAAATAATCTAAAAAAATAGAAATAAAGATAAAGATTTTCCAAATAAAAGTTGTCTTTTTAAACAACTTTTGAAGATTTAACAGTATAATAAGTTAAATTCTTCTTTATTTGTTTTTGAATCTTCTTGATAGAAATTAAGACTAAGATTCAGATGGATAGAACAAATCAAGTAACTAAATGAAGTCATTTTGCCTCCAAATTGGAAAATTTGACATTATCTTCAAACAATGTGTTGTTTTTCATTCTTTAAGCTTTCTTAGTCTTCGTATATTGAGATTGAATATCGAATAATCCTGAGAAATTTTTTCGAATTCTTTCTGAATTTTCTTTTTCTACTTGCGGTTTTTTATTTGTATCTATGTTGATATTGTCTATGTAATGACAATCCAAGTCCTGAGTTTATAAGTTTTTTTCTTTTTCTATTCTACATATACATAGTGTTTTTTTTTATTATGCATTTTCTTTAAGATTCTTTATTTTTATATAATAAATAGATAGATAGTCAATTTCATTAATTAAAATAGAATGAATTTTAGTTAATTCTTTTGTTTTATTCATTCTGTCTTTTTTCTTAAGACATTTACATTTACATTCATATTGACAACAATGTATCAGATAGGTATAATTTAATTTGGGTAATTGGATCTTTTTTGTAGATCCATTTTTCCCTATTCCATAACTTTGCTTTTTTTCTTCATTCAAATAGAACTAAAATGATCGGGTTGTCAAAATTTCTGTGATACTATTTCTTTTTTTTTTGAAATTTATTTAAAAGAATATTTAATATATTTAATCTTAATTAAATATTGAGAAGGCTTTTGTTAGAGTAGTTTAATGATATCCATATATTTATTCAAAAAATGAATAAAAAGAAATATAAAAAAAAGAAACCTTAAGCAATGTGTTAAGCAATTAATAACGTAAGAAATACAGAGAATTTCTATCAATTTTGACTTTACCTATATTTTCTATTTTTATTTGAGAACTTTTTCGATTCTTTTTTTATATTATCTTTTTTTATTTCTATTATCCCCCTTTTGTTCAAAATCGATTAGAATTCTTTTGTGTTCATTTCTTGCTAGTTTCATTTTTTGATTGTGTCGTACCATTCAATGGTTTTCTTTAATTTGATTTTGATTCTATCTCCATAACAAAATTTTTTTTATTTGGGTTGCTAACTCAATGGTAGAGTACTCGGCTTTTAAGTGCGACTAACAGCTTTTACACATTTGTATGAAGAAAGGGTTCGTCCATATCATCGGTATGGTTTGTAAGACCATGACTGATCCTAAAAGGAATGAGTGGAAAAAATAGCATGTCATATTAATGAAAAATTCTTAGAATATTTTATTCTTACCAGACCGATTCTAAATCCTGTTTGAATTAATTATGTTAGAACATAACAAAATGAATCAAAGGTGGGTCGACTTAAAGTTAATATTAATAAATAAATGGATAGAGCTTCACGGCTCGAATTATAAATTATAAATTAATTCGAAATTTTAGGGGAACAAAAAAGAAAAGAGCTCTCATTCTTAATTTGAATGATTTTCCAATTTAATTTTTAATTCGATGTTAAAAATGGATTAGTGCCTGATGCGGAAAACCCCAATGCAGTTTCAATTTTTTTAATGAATCCTAACTATTAGCCATTTTACGGCAGGAGGGTGGCTGAATGTGTATAAGAAAGAGTATATTGATAATCAATAATTTTCCAAAATCAAAAGAGCGATTTGTTTGAAAAAGTAAAGGATTTCTAACCATTTAGATAGAGAAAAAGTAAAGGATAGAGAGTCCGTTGATCCTTTTAAATACCTATTTTTTAGGTATTTATTATACCATTTTGTTTTTATGATATCGCACTATGTATCATTAAGAAATCACCTACCTTTGCTTCAATCAACTCGAATTGCAAATGAAAATAGAGAAATATCAAAGATATTTTGAACTAGATAGATCTCAAAAAAACGACTTTCTATACCCACTTATGTTTCGAGAGTATATTTATACCTTTGTTCAGGATCCTGGTTTCAATAGATCCATTTTATTCGAAAAAATAGCTTATGATAATAAATTGAGTTTACTAATTGTAAAACGTTTAATTGCTGGAATATATCAAAAGAATCTCTTTTTTTTTTCTTTTAATGATTCAAACCAAAATCAAGTTTTTAGGTACAACAAAAAATTGTATTCGAAAATGATATCAGAAGGCTTTTCAGTCATTGTGGAAATTCCATTTTCTCTACAATTAGTATCTTCCTTAGAAAAGTTAAAAATAGTAAAATCTCATAATTTGCGATCAATTCATTCAATATTTTCTTTTTTAGAGGGTAAATTGTCGCATTTAAATTATGTGTTAGATGTACTAATACCTTATCCTATCCATCTAGAAAAATTGGTTCAAACTACTCGTTACTGGGGGAAAGACCCTTCCTATTTCCATTTATTACGACTCTTTCTTCACGAGTATGGGAATTGGGACTCCTTTCTTATTTCAAAGAGATTGAGTTCCATTTTTGGGAAAATGAATCCAAGATTCTTCTTATTCTTATATAACTCTTATGTATATGAATACGAATCCGTCTTATTTTTTCTTCGTAACCAATGCTCTCATTTACGATCAACATTTTATCGGGTCTTTCTTGAGCGAATATCTTTCTATGGAAAAATAGAATATTTTGCAGAAGTCATTTCTAATGGTTTTGGGGCCACCCTGTCCTTGTTCAAGGATTTTTTCACACATTATATTAGATATCAAGGGAAATCCATTCTGGCTTCAAAGAATCCCCCTCTTCTGATGAGGAAATGGAAATATTATCTTGTCATTTTATCTCAATGTCATTTTGATGTATGGTTCCCACCAGAAACGATCTATATAAACTCATTATCCA